TCTAGCCGCGGGAGAATCCAATTTTTTTTTTCACCTTCAACCTTAACCATAAATGAAAATTCCATAAAGAATTACATAGATGAGGTTTGGATAAATAAAATCTATATTATTCTTCTTAATACTAATTATCTTGATAATTATCAAGAATTTGAACAAAAAATTAATCCATTTGATAGAAAATCATTTTCAAGAGAAATTGTCTATTTTTTGAACTTAATTAATGAATTTTCAGTAAAATCAAGTTTTAATTTTAAGGAACTTTCATTATTTTCTAAAGAAGACGAAATGAATTTAGAAAATCAAATAAAAAATTTCAAATTTGTATTCAATGGAGTTATAACGGATCCTAACAATAAAACAATTATAAAAAAATCGAATGGAATAAAAGAAATAAGTAAACAAGTTCCTCGATGGTCGTACAAATTAATTGACGATTTAGAACAACAAGAAGGAGAAAATGAAGAGAGCGTAGGAGAAGATCATGGGATTCGTTCACGAAAAGCCAAACGTGTAGTAATCTTTACTGATAATCAACAAAATACAGATAGTGATAATAATACCAAAGACAGAACTAATCCTGATCAAGCTGACGAAGTGGCTTTAATACGTTATTCACAACAATCGGACTTTCGTCGAAACATAATAAAGGGTTCAATGCGAAACCAACGACGTAAAACAGTTATTTGGAAACTGTTTCAAGCAAATATGCATTCTCCTCTTTTTTTGGACAGGCTGGACAATTCTCTTTTTTTTTCTTTTGATATTTCTGAACTGATGAAAATAATATTTCGAAATTGGATGTGTAAAAACAAAGAATTCACGATTTCCGATTCTACTTATAACGGAGAAAAAACAAACAAAAATGAGAAAAAAGAAAAGGACAAAAGAGACGAAGACAAAAGAGAAGAAAAAACCCAAATAGAAATAGCTGAAGCTTGGGATAGCATTGTGTTCGCTCAAGTAATAAGAGGTTGTGTTTTAGTAACTCAATCACTTCTTCGAAAATATATTCTATTACCTTCATTAATAATAGCTAAAAATATGATTCGTATGCTATTTTTTCAAATTCCTGAATGGTCCGAGGATTTAACGGATTGGAATAGAGAAATGCATGTTAAATGCACCTATAATGGAGTTCAATTATCAGAAAAAGAATTCCCGAAAAACTGGTTAACAGACGGTATTCAAATAAAAATCCTATTTCCTTTTCGTTTAAAACCTTGGCACAGATCGAAGTCAAAATCCTCTCATATTCTTAACGATGTAAGGAAAAGGAAAAATCAAAAAAACGATTTTTGTTTTTTAACAGTTTGGGGAATGGAAACCGAACGGCCCTTTGGTTCTCCTCGAAAACGATTTTCCCTTTTTGACCCGATTTTTAAAAAACTCGAAAAAAAAATTAGAAAGTTGAAAAAGAATTTTTTTTTAGTTATAAAAACTTTAAACGAAAAAAGGAAAGTTTTTCTCAATTTATCCAAAGAAAAAAAAACTTGGTTCATCCAAAACCTTCTATTTCTAAAAGAAATAATAAACAAATTTTTTAAATCAAAAAGAAACCTAATTTTCTTATTTTGGTTTAGAGAAGTCTATGAATTAAATGAAACTAAAAAAGAAACGGAGTCGATAATCAATAATCGGACAATTCAAAAATCGTCTCCAAAAATTAAATTTATAGATTGGACAAATTATTCACTGACAGAAAAAAAAATGAAAGATATGACGGCTAGAACAAACGCAATCTTAAATCAAATAGACAAAATTACAAAAGAAAAGACAAACAAAATTATAAGCTCCGAAATGAATATTCGCCCTAACAAAATAAACTATAATGCTAAAAAATTACAATCATCAAAAAAAAATTTACAAATATTAAAAAAAAGAAATGCTCGCTTGATTCGTAAATCCTATTTTTTTATAAGAATTTTGATTGAAAGGCTATACATAGATATCTTTATAGTTATCATTAATATTCCGAGAATCAATGCACAACTTTTTCTTCAATCAACAAGGAAAATTATTCCTAAATACATTTACAATAACAAAGAAAATCATAAAAGAATTGATAAAACAAGTCGAAATCGAATTCACTTTATTTCGATTATAAAAAAGTCACATAATAAAAGGAATATTAGTCTTATAAATAATAATAATAAAAACAATTCAAAAATTTCTTCTGACAGATCCTCCTTGTCACAAGCATATGTATTTTATAAATTATCACAAATCCAAATTATTAATTTATATAAGTTAAAATCTGTCCTTCAATATCACGGAACATCCCTATTTCTTAAGACTGAAATAAAAGATTATTTTTGGGACCAAGGGCTATTTCATCCCGAATTAAAAGAGAAAATTTTTCTAAATTCTGCAATGAGTCAATGGAAAAAATGGTTAAGGAGTCCTTATCAATATAAATACAATTTTTATCAGATTCGATGGTATAGATTAATATGGCAAACTAAAATGAATCAAGGCTGTATGGTTCAAAAAAAATCTTTACCAAAATGGAATTTATATGAAAAAGACCAATTCAAATCATTAATTCAGTACAAAAAACAAAATAATTTTGAAGCAGACCTATTATCAAAGCAAAAAGAAAAAGAGAATTTGAAAAAAAACTTTCGATATAATCTTTTATCATATAAATATATTAATCATCATGATCAGAAAGACTCATATATTTATAGATCCCTATTAAAAGGAAATAAAAAGGTTCCTTATAATTACAACCCAAATACAAGCAAATTTTTGGATATGTTAGGTAGTATTCTTATCAATAATTATCTAACAGAGGATGATATTATCGATATGGAGAAAACCCCAGCTAGAAAATATTTTGATTGGAGAATTCTTAATTTTTGTCTTAGAAAGAAAGTCCATATTGCGTACTGGATCGATACTGGAACCAAACATAAAAAAAATAATAAAACGGACCCTAATAAATATCAAATGACCAATAAAATTGATAAGAAAAATCATTTTTTTCGTAGGTTTCGCAAAGATCAAGAAACTAATTCATCTAAAAAAAAAAAAAATCTTTTTGATTGGATGGGAATGAATGACGAAATATTAAACGATCCTATATCCAATTTAGAACTTTGGTTCTTTCAAAAATTTGTCATATTGTACAAAATATATAAGATAAAACCCTGGGCAATACCAATCCAATTACTTCTTTTCAATTTTAATAGAAATGACAATATTAGTGAAAATCAAAAAATCAACAACAAGAAAAATGTCAATCTTTTTATATCTCTTGAAAAAAAATCTATTAAATTTGAAAATAGAACGCATGAGGAAAACGAATCGGAAGACCGAGCGGATCTTCGATCAGTTTTCGTCAATCAAGAAAAAGATATTGAAGAAGATTATGTGGAATCGGACAGGAAAAAACGTAGAAAGAAAAAACAATACAAAAGTAATACGGAAGCGGAGCTCGATTTCTTCCTAAAAAGGTATTTATGTTTTCAATTAAGATGGGATGATTCTTTAAATCAAAAAATAATCAATAATATCAAAGTATATTGTCTCCTGCTTAGACTGACAAATCCACGAGAAATTATTATATCCTCTATTAAAAGGGAAGAAATAAGCCTGGATATTCTGATGATTCAGAAGGATTTAACGCTGACCGAATTGATGAAAAAAGGACTATTGATTATCGAACCGTTGCGTCTGTCGGTAAAAAATGATGGACAATTTATTATGTACCAAATTCTAGGTATTTTATTGGTTCATAAGAGCAAAGAACAAATTAAGCAAAAATACAGGGAAAAGGGCTATGCTGATAAAAAGAATTCTACCAAATTTATTGAAAGACATCAAAATCGAATTGTAAATAGAGACAAAAATAATTATGATTTGCTTGTTCCTGAAAACATTTTATCGCCGAAACGGCGTAGAGAATTAAGAATTCTAATTTCTTTCACTTCACAACCAAAAAATAGAAATAATATTCATATAAACAGATACATTTTGAATGATAATAACATAAAACACCGTAGCTACGGGTTTGATAAAAGCAAAGATTGTGATAGATATAAAAATACCCTACTAAGTAAATTAAAACTTTTTCTTTGGCCCAATTATCGATTAGAAGATTTAGCTTGTATGAATCGATATTGGTTTGATACTAACAACGCCAGCCGATTCGGTATGGTAAGGATACATATATATCCACAATTAAAAATTCGGTAAGGGTGCATTTTTGATGTATATATCATAACGTTCTGATCTAATATAAGAAAAGAGAGAAGTGGACACATGTATTTTTTACATTCCCTATTCTGGTCTGATATATGTACGTATCAAGTCGATTTTAAAATTCATTAATTCATTTTTTTTAGGTATAAATTTTTCGCTTTTGTAAGAAAAGAAATATACTATCTTTTTTTCTCTCTAGTCGAATAAAAGAAAAGTGGATTTTTTAATAAAAAATTTGATTTAACAAAAGCAGGAATTACTAATGAAGTAAAGATTATTGTGTATATAAAATTTAAATACACTAAAATTATTATATTATTTAGCTATTAATATATTCTATATTCCTATTCTATATTCGATTTTAATTACATTTTCCATTCTTTTTATTATTACTGATCAAGAAAAATATCTTCATTTAATATTTAATAAAAGAGGGGCTTTCATTTTATGGTAAAAAATTCATTCATCCCAGTTATTTCACAAGAATTAAAAGAAGAAAACAAAGGATCTAGTGAATTTCAAATACTAAGTTTCACTAATAAGATACAAAGACTTACCTCACATTTGGAATTGCATAGAAAAGACTATTTATCTCAGAGGGGTTTACGAAAAATTCTAGGAAAACGACAACGACTGCTATCTTATTTTGCAAAGAAGAATAGAGTACGTTACAAAGAATTAATTAATCGGTTGGATATTCGGGAATCAAAAACTAAAAACTAGTTAATTTTTTTTTTTATTTAATTATTTGATTTATTAGATCTTGGATTTTGATGAACTTTTTTTTTTTCGTTTTCATTAATTCATGGAAGAATGAATCGAGGAAACCTCTATGAATGTACCAACTACAAGAAAAGATCTTATGATAGTCAACATGGGTCCCCACCACCCATCAATGCATGGTGTTCTTCGACTTATCCTTACTCTAGACGGTGAAAATGTTATTGACTGTGAGCCAATATTAGGTTATTTACACAGAGGAATGGAAAAAATTGCGGAAAACCGAACAATTATACAGTATTTGCCTTATGTAACACGTTGGGATTATTTAGCTACTATGTTCACAGAAGCAATAACAATAAATGGTCCAGAGCATTTAGGAAATATTCAGGTACCTAAAAGAGCTAGCTATATCAGAGTAATTATGTTGGAGTTGAGTCGTATAGCTTCTCATCTATTATGGCTTGGACCTTTTATGGCGGATATCGGTGCACAAACTCCGTTCTTCTATATTTTTAGAGAAAGAGAATTAGTATATGATTTATTCGAAGCTGCCACTGGGATGAGAATGATGCATAATTATTTTCGTATCGGGGGGGTAGGGGCTGATTTACCTCACGGATGGATAGATAAATGTTTGGATTTTTGCGATTATTTTTTACAAAAAGTTGCTGAATATCAAAAACTTATTACGCGAAATCCTATTTTTTTAGAACGAGTTGAGGGAATAGGTATTGTTGCTGCAGAGGAAGCAATCAATTGGGGTTTATCAGGACCAATGCTACGAGCTTCTGGAATACAATGGGATCTCCGTAAGGTTGATCATTATGAGTCTTACGAAGAATTTGATTGGGAAGTCCAGTGGCAAAAGGAAGGAGATTCGCTGGCTCGTTATTTAGTCCGAATTGGTGAAATGACAGAATCCATAAAAATTATTCAACAGGCTTTGGAAGGAATTCCAGGGGGACCCTACGAAAATCTAGAAGTTAGATGTTTTGATAGCGAAAAGGGTCCAGAATGGAATGATTTTGAATATCGATTCATTAGTAAAAAAACTTCTCCTACTTTTGAATTGCCGAAACAAGAACTTTATGTAAGAGTCGAAGCCCCAAAAGGAGAATTGGGCATTTTTCTGATCGGGGATCAGAGCAGTTTTCCGTGGAGATGGAAAATTCGCCCACCGGGTTTTATCAATTTGCAAATTCTCCCTCAACTAGTTAAAAGAATGAAATTGGCTGATATTATGACAATACTAGGTAGTATAGATATCATTATGGGAGAAGTTGATCGTTGAAATGATAATTGATACACCGGAAGTCATTAATACGAGAGAAGTACAAGCTATCAACTCTTTTTCCAGATTAGACTCCATCAACGAGATCTATGAAATTATATGGATGCTTGTTCCTATTTTGACTCTTGTACTGGTAATCACACTAGGCATACTAGTAATTGTGTGGTTAGAAAGAGAAATATCTGCAGGAATACAACAACGTATTGGACCTGAATATGCCGGTCCTTTTGGAGTTCTTCAAGCGTTAGCCGATGGAACAAAATTACTTTTCAAAGAGAATCTTTTTCCCTCAAGGGGGGATACTCGGTTATTCAGTATCGGGCCATCTATAGCAGTCATATCAACTTTATTAAGCTATGCAGTAATTCCTTTTGGATATCATTTTGTTTTAGCTGATCTAAAAATTGGTGTTTTTTTATGGATTGCCATTTCAAGCATTGTTCCCATCGGTCTTCTTATGTCAGGTTATGGATCAAATAATAAATATTCTTTTGTAGGTGGTCTTCGAGCTACTGCTCAATCTATTAGTTATGAAATACCCTTAACTCTCTGTGTATTATCCATATCTCTACGTGCGATTCGTTGAAAGATAAACTTTTTTGTAAGAAAATTTAAGAACAGAAAAAGGCAAAATGAAATGAATTGACTATATTTCCTTTTTTTTGGTTCATGAACGAAATTGGATAGTTATATGAGTGAAATAAAACAGCTTGAACTTTTGGCGTAAAAAATGGAGACTCATTTCCTATGTACAAGAGTAAAGCAGAACTAAACTAAACATAATAAGACGAAAGCGGTTGCCCCAAGATTGGTTGATTATTCATCCTGGCTTGAAGCGGGCTCAAGATCAACTTTATTGAGTTTTCACTATCATTTATCTGTATTACCATAATGCTAACTAGCGAGTAATTGAGCAAAAATAAGTGGATGGTTAGGAACACCAAGATACACAAAGGATTGGTAATAGAGATTTTCAAAATTATAAAAAAAGAATAGAAAGATATTTCGACAAAGATATTTCAACATAATAATATAAAAAGAATATTAATTGGGGCTTTTAATTCGTAGAAATGATCGGGCAGTACTCCCCATAACATAATTCCGATTCAGAGTATCCTCCCGCCCACTGATTAAAGAAATGACTATCAGGAACGAAATAATCCTTTGCTTTCTTTTTTTTTATTATTTTCATTTTTTGACCCCTTCCCCTTTTTCAGAAAGAAGAATAGGAGCGAAACAAAGAATATAATACGTTTACAATAGAAAAAAGGGATCCTTTTTCCTTTTTATTTATTTGATTTTTCCTATATCCATATTTATGTTTATGGAAATCAAATTCGTATCATAATGCATAAACTAAGGAAATGTCTAATTCTTTTTCGTAATCAAAAAAGAAAAAAGATAGGGTGAAATAGCTATTGCTATTTCTACAAGGAATATTTTATTGAATATTTTATTGAAGTATAAGTTATTACCCAAAAAAGAAAAATTTCAATTCTTAAAGGATGAGATCAATTCAGAAGTACTTTTTTATTTTTAGTATTATAACAGATAGAATTGCGTTGGTCGAATTAGGGAACGTTCGATCCATTTTTATCGTATTTATCTGCTAAATCCGATAAATATATGTATTAAAATAAATAATACGACCCGGTCCTTAGATTTATTTATGGCCTTAGAGGAGCCGTATGAGGTGAGAATCTCATGTACGGTTCTGTAATAGCGATCGGAACAGTGATGTTATCATCGACTATGATTATCTAACAGTTCAAGTACAGTTGATATAGTTGAGGCGCAATCAAAATATGGTTTGTGGGGATGGAACTTGTGGCGCCAACCTATAGGGTTTATCATTTTTTTAATTTCGTCCCTGGCAGAATGTGAAAGATTACCCTTTGATTTACCAGAAGCAGAAGAAGAATTAGTGGCAGGGTATCAAACCGAATATTCGGGTATCAAATTTGGTTTATTTTATATTGCTTCCTATCTAAACTTATTAGTTTCGTCATTATTTGTAACAGTTCTTTACTTTGGAGGTTGGAATATATCTATTCCCGCCATTTCCCTTCCAGACTTTTTTGAAATAAATAACGTCGGTGGAGTCTTCGGGGTAACAATTGGTATCTTTATTACATTGGTTAAAACTTATTTGTTCTTGTTCATTTCGATCACAACAAGATGGACTTTGCCTCGACTAAGAATGGACCAATTATTAAATCTTGGTTGGAAATTTCTTTTACCTATTTCTCTCGGAAATTTATTATTAACAACTTCTTCCCAACTCCTTTCACTATAAAGAAATGCTTTTCTATATTCTGTCTTGTCTCAAACAAAACAAGAGAAATAAATAAACATAAGATTATTCATAGATATTCCCTATATGTTCTCCCTAGTAACTGGGTTCATGAATTATGGTCAACAAACCATACGAGCCGCTAGGTACATTGGCCAAAGTTTCATGATTACCTTATCCCACATAAATCGTTTGCCCGTAACTATTCAATATCCTTATGAAAAATTAATCACATCTGAACGTTTTCGTGGTCGAATCCATTTTGAATTTGATAAATGCATTGCTTGTGAAGTATGTGTTCGCGTATGTCCTATTGATCTACCTCTTATTGATTGGAAATTGGAAACCGATATTCGAAAGAAGCGATTGCTTAATTATAGTATTGATTTTGGAATCTGTATATTTTGTGGTAACTGTGTTGAGTATTGCCCAACAAATTGTTTATCAATGACTGAAGAATATGAACTTTCTACTTATGATCGTCACGAATTGAATTATAATCAAATTGCTTTAGGGCGTTTACCAATGTCAATAATTGACGATTATACAATTCGAACAATTTTGAATTCATCTCATCAAAACAAAACGCGAAATCTCCTTTGATTAAAGATTAATTAAAGAACAATTTCCAATTCATAAACTAAGATTCCATTTTGACCGAAAAAGGGGGGAATGATTTTTTCATTTTGTGTATTCAATAACTACAAAACTCAACCAGTTATTTGATTGGTTAGTGAGAACCGCAGCATGGCTTAATTTGGATTGAAAATCTAGTAATATACCCCGAGTTCTGTTCTATCCATAGTTATTTCAAAATTTCTATTTTTCATTTCTATTTATATCTATTTATATAGAATAATTTCTAATCATTACCCTTTTTGAGAAAGAATAAGATAAGTTTAATAGTTGTACCTACAATAATTTCCAACCTTTAGGGTTTAATTCAATTATCACCCTATTCTAAAAAAATCTAAAAAAGGGCTTTTCCCGGTGAGGTCAATAAGGTCATGAAAAAACAATTTTATTTTTTATCTTTTATTTTACGTACAATGGATTTGCCTGGACCAATACATGATTTTCTTTTAGTTTTTCTGGGATTAGGTCTTATATTAGGAAGTCTAGGAGTGGTATTACTTACCAACCCAATTTATTCTGCCTTTTCGTTGGGATTGGTTCTCGTTTGTATATCCTTATTCTATATTTTATCAAATTCTCATTTTGTAGCTGCCGCGCAGCTACTTATTTATGTGGGAGCTATAAACGTTTTAATTCTATTTGCTGTGATGTTCATGAATACTTCAGAATATTACAAAGATTTTAATATTTTGACCGTTGGGAATGGGTTTACTTCCTTAATTTGTACAAGTATTTTTGTTTCACTAATTACTATTATTCCAGATACGTCATGGTACGGGGTTATTTGGACTACAAGAAAAAACCAGATTATAGAGCAGGATTGGATAAGTAATAGTCAACAAATTGGAATTCATTTATCAACCGATTTTTTCCTTCCATTTGAATTCATTTCAATAATTCTTTTAGTTGCTTTGATAGGTGCTATTGCTGTGGCTCATCAATAATAAATCTTTGGAATTAGCAATTAAAATCCAAATTCAACTTGTTTGTTGCTCGATCTTATTACATTCATTTGACTTTAATTCTATTTGAATTTGAGGATTATTCATGTAGAGATTTGTTTATTCGATTTATTTCAATATGAATAAGAATTCAATATCAACATATTGGATTGACTAGAATAAGAATTTCATAAACCAAGTACACAAGAAATAAATAGATTGGTAATAAATCGAAATTGATAAGGAGTTGACCGATGATGCGGGAATATGTACTTGTTTTGAGTGTCTATTTATTTTCTATCGGTATTTATGGATTGATTACGAGTCGAAATATGGTTCGAGCTCTTATGTGTCTTGAACTTATACTGAATGCGGTTAATATAAATTTTGTAACATTTTCTGATTTTTTTGATAGTCGCCAATTAAAAGGAAATATTTTCTCAATTTTTATTATAGCTATCGCGGCCGCTGAAGCCGCTATTGGATTGGCTATTGTTTCGTCAATTTATCGTAATAGAAAATCAACTCGTATCAATCAATCCAATTTGTTGAATAAGTAGTATTAATCATATAAAATAGAATAGAAAATAGAAATTTCTATATAAATACATATATATAATATTTATATATATATAGAAATAGAACCTTTCTATTAATCAAATTGAATTGGTATATATGATACGGATACGGAACCAATCAGATCATGTTTGCGAAAAACGAATAAATTAAATTAAAGCATCTTGGTTATATCTCCCGAGTCGATCCGGAATTGAATAGCACAAGTCTGGTAAATCATTGATTCATCTGGTATTCACATATATGATTCATTGTAGAAATTTACTAGATCGAAAAAGTATAAAGTTAAAAAAAAATTCTAAATCCAATGTCACATTCAGTAAAGATTTATGATACATGTATAGGTTGTACTCAATGTGTCCGCGCCTGCCCCACAGATGTATTAGAAATGATACCTTGGGACGGGTGTAAGGCTAAGCAAATTGCCTCTGCTCCAAGAACAGAAGATTGTGTTGGCTGTAAGAGATGTGAATCCGCCTGTCCAACAGATTTTTTAAGTGTTCGAGTTTATTTATGGCATGAAACAACTAGAAGCATGGGTCTAGCTTATTGATACTTTCCAGAAAATACCACTTGAATACATTTGATTTTTTGTTTACCGACAAAAACCCTTAATCAAAAAAAGAGAATTTTTTTGATTAAGGGTTTTTCTGGTCCAAGTTATCTTGTTTTTACCATGAAGTCTTTTCCTTGGTTAACAATGTTTGTAGTTTTACCAATATCCGCAGGTTCCTTAATTTTTTTTCTCCCGCATAGAGGAAATAAGGTAATTAGGTGGTATACTATTTTTATATGTATAGTAGAATTACTTTTAATGACTTATACATTCTCTTATTATTTTGAATTGGACGATCCATTAACCCAATTAATAGAAGATTATAAATGGATCCATTTTTTTGATTTTTACTGGAGATTGGGAATAGATGGACTTTCTCTCGGACCTATTTTACTGACAGGGTTTATCACTACTTTAGCTATTTTAGCGGCTCGGCCAGTTACTCGGGATTCCCGATTATTCCATTTTTTAATGTTAGCAATGTATAGTGGTCAAATAGGATTATTTTCTTCTCAAGATCTTTTACTTTTTTTCATCATGTGGGAATTAGAATTAATTCCCGTTTATCTGCTTGTAGCCATGTGGGGAGGAAAGAAACGTCTCTATTCAGCTACAAAGTTTATTTTGTATACTGCGGGAAGTTCTGTTTTTTTATTAATGGGGGCTTTAGGTATCGCTTTATACGGTACCAAGGAACCAACATTTAATTTTGAAACATTAGCCAATCAATCATATCCCATGGCTCTGGAAATAATATTCTATATTGGATTTCTTATTGCGTTTGCTGTCAAGTCACCGATTATACCCTTACATACATGGTTACCAGACACCCACGGAGAAGCACATTACAGTACTTGTATGCTTCTAGCCGGAATCTTATTAAAAATGGGAGCATACGGGTTGGTTCGAATCAATATGGAATTACTACCCCATGCTCATTCGATATTTTCGCCCTGGTTGATAATAGCGGGCGCAATACAAATAATCTATGCAGCTTTAACATCTCTTGGTCAGCGAAATTTAAAAAAAAGAATAGCCTATTCGTCTGTATCTCATATGGGTTTCATAATTATCGGAATTTGCTCTCTAAGCGAGATGGGACTCAATGGAGTCATTTTACAAATAATATCACATGGATTTATTGGCGCTGCACTTTTTTTCTTGGCGGGAACGAGTTATGATAGAATACGTCTTCTTTATCTCGACGAAATGGGCGGAATGGCTGCCCCAATGCCAAAAATATTCACGTTATTCAGTATCTTATCGCTAGCGTCTCTTGCATTACCGGGCATGAGCGGTTTTTTTGCTGAATTGATAGTATTTTTTGGAATAATTACTGACCAAAAATATCTTTTAATGCCAAAAATACTAATTACTTTTGTACTGGCGGTTGGAATCGTCCTAACTCCTATTTATTTATTATCTATGTTACGCCAGATGTTCTATGGATACAAGCTGTTTAATGCCCAAAATTCTTATTTTTTTGATTCTGGACCACGAGAGTTATTTGTTTCGATCGCTATCCTTCTTCCTGTAATAGGTATTGGTATTTATCCGGATTGCGTTTTCTCATTATCAGTTGACAAGGTTGAGGCTATTCTATTTCCGTTTTTTTATAGGTAGTTTTTCGAAATAAAACAGAAAATGAAAAAGGAATCCTATTCTTTTTTAAAAATGAAAACTTTAACAATAAAAAAAATCTCTTTTTTTTTCCTTTTCATTTAAATTTAAGTTAAAAAAAAAATCAATTCTACACACCTTTATGCCTTTGCCCCCTTTTGAGAATTTTTTGAATCAAGTAATGTAGTGATTCAAAAAGTTCTCAAAGAATTACCTAAAACTTCTTGTATATGTTGTCCCCCTTGTATATGTTGTCCTATAGTTATATGCGACAGATCCCTTCATCAATTTGATGTTAATGTAAATGAACCATAACTATGTAGTCCAAGTCCTAATAGATTAACTCCAAAATAGCAGATCCAAATTATAAGAAAGCCCATAGAAGCAACAATTGCAGAATTGAAACCCTCATCAGAATTTTTATTTGTTCGAATATGGAAATAAATCACGAATATGGCCCAAGTAATAAAAGCCCAAGTTTCTTTTGGGTCCCAATTCCAATATGATCCCCAGGCTTCATTAGCCCAGACCGCTCCCGAAAGAATACCTATGGTCAAAAAAATGAACCCTATACTAATAATACGATAACCCCACTGATCTAATTGTTGAATCAATTGAGACCTGTAATAATTTCTAGAAGAAAGAAAGGAAGTATTTTTAAAAATATTATTTTTTTTCGTCATGTATTGGCTCTTACCAAAGGAAAATGAACTAGATAATAAATTATTACTTTTAGCACTATCCAAAGTTCTTATGATTTTGTAAAATGTAATTACTAGAAGGGATACTGATAATAATGATCCACATAAAAGAGCTGCATAGCCAAATACCATCATACTTACGTGCATCATTAACCACCGGGATTGGAGAGCAGGTACTAAGACTTCAGATCGATGCAGGTTAGTTAAAAAACCCGAAGTAGCAAACGCTTGGGTAAAAAAAATACTTGGGGCAATTATTATGTTTAAATAATTTTTTTTTTTTTTCAAATAGGGAACCATATGAATAATTGCAAAACCCCATGAAAGAAAGATTAATGATTCATATAAGTCACTTAATGGTAAATGTCCCGAATAACTCCAACGAGTAACTAATAATCCTGTTATACAGAAAAAAGCAGCTCTCATGCCCTTTTTTGACGAAGCATAAAGTCCTACAAATTCGTCGACTAATAAGGCCATTAAATGAATTAGAATTCCAATTGAAACAACCGAAAAAGAAATATGAGTTAATATGTGTTCTAAAGTCAAAAATATCATAAAAATCCTTAACAAATTAACAAAAGGGTAGGATTCTTTAATTATACATTATACATAATTGAAATCATGAATTGAATTCATTATCATTATAGGGCGTATTGTATCCTCTTGAAAAGGAAATGAAAAGATAAGACATTATATTATGCCGCCACTCGGACTCGAACCGAGATGCTCTAGCACTGCTTCCTAAGAGCAGCGTGTCTACCGATTTCACCATAGCGGCTTGCTCAAAATCATAATAACCAATTTTGATTCAATCGTCGAGCTTTAATTTTAGTAGCGTAGCTCCAATATTTTTTTTTTATTTCGAAAACATAAAAATTAATGAATCAAAGCATCAATTATTTCATTTAAATAATTTATTTAATTGAAATAATTGATGCTTTGGGTATTTTCATAATAATCTTTATTATTATTTAATGTGTCAATTTTGATTAACTTAACAATGTTGTTTTTTTGTAGTTTCGACTCTTATACTCTTATACAACGAAACCCTTGTAAATAATATAATTCTTATTGCAGTCTATGACTAGGGCTAAAAAAAAAATAGAATTTTTTTTTATGGATTACAATTTTAGATTTATGAAACTATTTTATTTAATAATCCTTAGTATTTCAGGGCTTAAAGAATTTGTGTTAAGATTTAATTTAACAATTTAATTAGGTATTGAGTTGGGCATATCATATAACAAAAAAATTTCGTGATTTTTTTTTAATATTGTCTAAATTTTAATATATATCTTGAGATCCATCTTCCAGTCCAAATATATAGTGTAAAAAAAATCATTCAAAAATAACCTCTTATATACATATCTATCTAAACTAAATATGCAATATGCAAATTTTATTAATTGGATAGAAAGGGGAGCTTATTAGTTATTTAAAATAATATTTTTATTAGTTATTTAAAATAATATTTTTAAGGAGGGTGACTTAAAAATTAATAATTTTTGTTTTTAACGATTAGTTTTTTTTTACTAATGATTTTAGATCGGCTCTTTTTTATTCATCTATTCAAAAACTTATTAAAAACTTATTAATATTTCGTATTATTGTGACAAAGGGCTGGATGGGGAAAATAAGAATCCCCATCCCGGAAATGAGAAAATTTGCTAAAAATCAAAAAGACGAACTTTGTGTCTTCTTTTTTTTTTTTTGCAAACAAAAACAAAAAGTATCCCTTTTTAGAATTCAATATCCAAATTAGATTCCACATATCCATAGGATAAGGGGGGAAAAGGGTCAATTTTGTATTGATTATCTCAATAAAGGCTGGAAATTATGAAATTATATAAAATTATATAGAAATTATATAATTAAATTTCTATTTATTCTATATTCTTTATAGTTATATATTTATTTATTTTCTATTCAAAGTATATGTATATCATATTCTGTATATATTGTATAGAATATTGTATAGAATATTATATCGATGTATATATTCGTTATGTATATATTCGTATATATTTTTTATTTTAAATGCTAAATCAAATTTAAATGCTAAATAAAATTCAATCTTTTTCCGATGTCAAGCCGAGTTAGATTATTCCGATGTTTGATTTTTTATTTGTTGCACAAAAAAACTTTTTGAATTACCTGTAGAAAGAGATTTTGCTAACGAAAAAGCTTTCAACGCGGTCCAATATCCCCTTCTTTTCCAAATATTTTTTCGAATACGCTTTTTTGAAATAGAAGTACGTTTTTTTGGAACTGCCATTCAACATTAAAGAGATTATTTATTTTATTGTTAGAAGTGGATGTGAAAGACATATATTGTCGTATAGTGTTAAAAAAAAAAATTGTTCTTTATTATCTAGTTATTTAGTCGTTAAATTCTATTTGCTTCCTACAAAGCCTAACCATTGCTTTTTATTAGTTCGTAGTTAGATTTCTTCTTTTTTTCGTCATACTGTATTTATATATAGAATAATTTATATATAGAATTTATATAGAATAAAATACATCAAAAACTTTAGTTTTTTATCCCCATGAAAATGTTTTTTTTTCTTTTTTTTTTCTAGGAATTGGTTAAGCTCGAAGAGAGGGTCTCCCTAATTGAAATTAAATTTATTGAAGTTGAATTTGAAAATGCAAAATTCTTAATCAATTTTTATTTTTAAAAAATATATGATTTTCTAAAAACCATTTCATGTAAAAGATATTTTATTAATTCTCTTTTTCCTTTTTATTAATTCTTTTTGTCCTTTTATCTTATGTAAACGTAAAGCGCCCAATATCATACATAGGATTTGTTATAAACAAAAGAGAAGGCATTAAATCTGGGTCAAAATAAAATACAATCATTAATAATTCTGACTTGAAAAAAGTAATAAAAAAAAAGAATTCTTTTTTTTATTATTACTTTTTTATTGAATGTTGAAGAATTTTTGAAAAAGAATTTTTTTTATCATTTTTATAAAATTCAAATTAAGTACTACTTTTAATATAATTCTTTATCCTTTGTATATAAATTCTCTGGATATAAATTTTTGCAATCCACAGCAATAATCGAATTTTAGAGTAAATTTTCTTTTATTAGTGTCTTGTTTCATTAGTATCGTCGTATATTATTTGACCAATTCTAACTTCTTAATTGGAATATGTAAAGTATTTTGAAAAAAATTCAGAATAATTATGAAGAAAAATTTCTATTTAAGTTTTGAATATCATTATTATTAATTATTCTTTTTTTTTGGCAAATCCATTCAATAAAATTTAAAAATAACAAGAGATAAGAGCCGATGAATCAGAACCAAGAAAGAATTAATCATTAATCAAGTTATGGCACATATATATCAATATTCGTGGATCATACCCTTCGTTACACTTGCAGTTCCTATGTTAATAGGAGTGGGACTTCTACTTTTCTCGGCGGCAACAAAAAAACTTCGTCGTCGGTGGGCGGTTCCGAGTATTTTATTGTTAAGTATAGTGCTTATTTTTTCAACCGATTTGTTTATTCAGCAAATAAATAGTAATTCTATTTATCAATATATATGGTCGTGGACCATCACTAATGATTTTTCTTTAGAATTCGGACACTTGATTGACCCATTGACTTCTATTTTGTTACTATTAATTACTACAGTTGGAATTATGGTTCTTATTTATAGTGATAATTATATGTCTCATGATCAAGGCTATTTGAGATTTTTTGCTTATATGAGTTTTTTCAATACTTCAATGTTGGGATTAGTTACTAGTTCTAATTTGATACAAATTTATATTTTTTGGGAATTGGTTGGAATGTGTTCTTATCTATTAATAGGTTTTTGGTTCACACGACCTATTGCATCGAATGCGTGTCAGAAAGCGTTTGTAACTAATCGTATAGGAGATTTTGGGTTACTATTAGGAATTTTAGGCCTTTATTGGATAACAGGTAGTTTAGAATTTTGT